CTCCGATTTGTATTGTTCGTAGAGAAATCTCTGATCAACGATAGACCAAGATCCATTTTGCATAATATCTAAGGGATTCCTTGCTTCGGGCCGAAGAAGCAATGTCACTCGATCATTATCAAACTGGCTGCAATCTTTTTCTGTCCGTGAGGATCCCACCAGAGTGCCCTCTACTTCTAATAGGCCATGAACTAGATCAGAATCATTCTCAACGAGTCCATAAGAAGTGATCCCGTTTTTTTCATCGAGTTCGGGTAGAGACCAAAGGTCTTGAGCGACCGATCCGGCCGAACAACTCAAAAGATAAAGAAGTATCGTTAATTTCTTCATGCTCGTTCCAAGTTCGAGGTACCATTTGTACAAATAAGAATCCCCTTCGTTACATGATTTCTTCTTCATATAGATAGATATAGGATCTATGGAGCAATTACTTAGAAGTACATTTTGTGCAACAGCCCTTCCTATCTGATAGAACAGGATCCCATGATCCTGAACCGATCTTACCTGGGATCGCAAATCCCAAGTTTGTCTATGAAGAGCAGATCTAATTAGATTAGTGTCTATAATTGATTTCTTCTGTGTAATACTAATCGATAGGGCCTCATCGGTAAGTGATGCAAGATCTCGTACATTGGAACCCATGGTTATGGCCTCGAATCCATTAGTAAGGAACATTTTATTTTCCAAGCGAAATCCCCTAGTATATGAAAGAGTGAAAAAGTGCTTTCGTTGTTGTGGAATAAGAAGCCTTCGTAGCTTAATGCATGTATTTAATTTATTCGGAGCTATTAGAGCGGGATCCACTTTTTGGGGAATATGAGTCGAAGCAATAACAAGAATATTTCTATTGGAACATCTTTCACAATCCCTGGAGAGATAGTTCAGTAATAGACCGAGGGATAAATAATTCGACTCATTCACATCCAGATCATGAATGTTTGGAATCCATATTATGCAAGGAGACATTGCTTTTGCTAATTCGAATTGAAGGGTGATATAAAAACGGTCTATTTCCGGCATCATATCCATAGTTAGCGCATTCATCATAGTTAGAAGCTCCAGCTTCGTATCAAGGTCCCGGTCGATATCGTCACTATCATCAATATCGTCACTATCATCAATATCGTCACTATCATCAATAAGAAAGCCCTTAGGCTTGTTATCCAGGAACTTGTTCAGAAATACTGTAATGAAAGGAACATAGGAGTTTGTCGCTAGGTATTTGACCAAATAGGATCGTCCAGTTCCTATAGAACCTATCACTAAAATACCCCTAGAGAGGGCTAAGCGGAGCGAAAAAGGTTTTCCATGAGATGGGAAATGAAAACTATTAGCCCCACAGGAGATTTGTGAATAAGTGATTTTCTGATAATGAGCAAGGAATATCCGTCTTTCTGCTAAACAGGATGTATTGAACTCATAATTCATTAGATACTTTTTATGAATGTCAACTAAGTATCGTAAGTAAATTGCTCCCGGTTGTTCAATCATTTGATAACCAGAGTCATTCTTTGCTAAATGATCATTATGAGTCAGACTCAATAGAATTTGATCAATCCTTTTTTCTGTCGTTAAGGCGGAGAACTGAACCAAGAATTCTCTGTCTTTATCATCAATCGAATCACTGTTCGAGACCCAGGATTCTATTTTATCATCAATCCAATCACCGTTCACCTTTTTTCTTTTTCTTATCAATGAATAGGTCTCTTTACTTGTATGACTTATATGTCTCGTATTTCTGGAAAAAGCGATTCGATTGATGGGATTTGGTATGATACTTATGAAATCGATCATATCGATGAGATTGATATTCAAATATTTATTCTTAGAACGTATTGATTTGACCCCATAAGTGGGACCGCCACTCCCTAGCATGTTGCCCCCAGAAGCGGAACCCCGTATTTCTTCTAGAGAATCTCCTAATTGTTCCCGAGCAACTAGAAAGAGATTCTTTAACCAGAAAGAATTCAGTTCAGATGTATCAGATGTAGGATACCTATCCAGAAGTTTTCGCAACTCAATCATGTATGATGGAATCATCAAAGATTTTACCCTTTCGAACTCTGTCTGTAACTCACTATAGGCTGGAGAAACAAAAAGAAGATGTGTACGAACGAGATATCCAGCAACAAGAAAAAGGAAAAGGATTGAATAGAGGAACTCCCGAACATTTGGCGATCTCAGATGTGTCGATATCAATGGTGACTCATTATTTCGATGAAATATTTCTTTGGACAGAAGAAGATTATGTAAACACTTACTCGAAATCTCACTTATCAGATTCCATTGTGGAAGATACAATTTTTTATGAAGAATTTGCCATGATATATCTAATCCATGCATAATATCATGAAAAACAGATACAAATTTTTGGCTGCTACTTAGTATCGGCAATAGGCCTGAAAAAGTATCTAAAAATATCAAATTTAGATATTTGTATCCTGTCGAAGTAAGGAACCATGGCATATATGTTTGGAATATATTCCAGTTTGAGAGAGTT